TCAAAAAAGGGGGGTTCCTCCTTTTATCGTTGTATGTGAAAGACATGTATTCTTCAAAATAGATCGTTCTTTTTAGTTATTATCTATACTTATTTCGTGTATGTGGATAATTTTTAAAATATACTCTTTTTAATATACATTGTTTTTTTACTTTAACATATAAATATATAATAAACATACAAATATATATAATATAAATATATTTATATATACATGTATATGTGATATATATATCACATATACGTATGCGCGCACATCACACATCACATATATAAATGACATGAGGGAAAAAAATGGAAGAAAATAAGGGAAAATTAAAATTGATTAAGTCCAGAGTGCTATGTCCATAATTCAAAGTAAGGAGTATCATAAGATTTCTGATAAACATAAGTTTTTTTATTGGGTTTCAATCCAATCAATCAGTTACACAACAAGTTAGGTAATTACTTCCTTCCCAAAATGAACTAGAATACCTAGGTATTTTTTTTAATTCGAATATATATACTATGATCCATATTTGAATAAAAAAAGTACTCTTTTTTTGGTCTAACTCTTTTTCCTTACTATATATAGTATACTATATAATATATTTATTATACTATTATAGTATAATAAATATGTTTATTAATCACAAAAAAAAATCAGAATAATTAAGAATCCCAATATTTGACTTTTTTTTTCATATCTTTTTTTTTTATTATTTCTTTTATTATTGTTCCTTTCTAAAAGGATAAAAAAGATAAGAATTGGTGAATCGAGAACAATTTGTAATTATAAGAAAAAAGAGTTTCTTTTCTTATGGAACATACATATCAATATGCGTGGATAATACCTTTTCTTCCACTTCCAGTTACTATGTCAATAGGATTTGGACTTCTACTTATTCCGACAGCAACAAAAAATATTCGTCGCATGTGGGCTTTTCCTAGTGTTTTACTCTTAAGTATAGCTATGGTGTTTTCAGCCAATCTGTCTATTCAACAAATAAATGGAAGTTTTATCTATCAATATCTATGGTCTTGGACCATCAATAATGATTTTTCCTTAGAGTTTGGATACTTGATCGATCCACTTACTTCTATTATGTCAATACTAATTACTACTGTTGGAATCATGGTTCTTATTTATAGTGACAAGTATATGTATCACGATCAAGGATATTTGAGATTTTTTGCTTATATGAGTTTTTTTAATACTTCTATGCTGGGATTAGTTACTAGTTCAAATTTGATACAAATTTATATCTTTTGGGAACTTGTGGGAATGTGTTCTTATTTATTAATAGGGTTTTGGTTCACACGACCAATTGCAGCAAGTGCTTGTCAAAAAGCTTTTGTAACTAATCGTGTAGGGGATTTTGGTTTATTGTTAGGAATCTTAGGTTTTTATTGGATAACAGGTAGTTTAGAATTTCGGTATTTGCTCGAAATAACTAATAACTTAATCCAAAATAATGGGGTCAATTCTTTATTTGCTACCTTGTGTGCTTCTTTATTATTCGTCGGTGCAGTTGCTAAATCCGCACAATTCCCCCTTCACGTATGGTTACCTGATGCTATGGAAGGACCCACTCCTATTTCGGCTCTTATACACGCTGCTACTATGGTAGCAGCAGGAATTTTTCTTGTAGCTCGGCTTCTTCCTCTTTTCATAGTCATACCTTATATAATGAATTTCATTTCTTTAATAGGTGTAATAACACTATTATTAGGGGCTACTTTGGCCCTTGCTCAAAGAGACATTAAAAAAAGCTTAGCCTATTCCACAATGTCTCAATTGGGTTATATTATATTAGCTCTAGGTATAGGTTCTTATCGAGCTGCTTTATTCCATTTGATCACTC